AATCATTTGTTTCCAAAAGAAATCAACGAATTTCTTGGGAATTCTACAAGAGCCGGCCGGTCTTTTTTGTATGACAGATGGTCAGAACTTCAGCTGGATTTGAATCTTACTGAGAGGTTCACTCGAGATCATAAATTATTTAAGAAAGAAGAAGATGTGTCATTTGGTCTTTTGAGGCAATCGGAAAATAAAGAAATAGCCAATATAGTCAAGATAATTAGGTATTTACAAAAGACTGTCTCAATTCATCCTATTTCATCCGATCCAGGATGTGATGGGGTTGCGAAAGATAAGTTTAACACTTCCGTTCGGATTGATTCATTCTTGAACAAAAATCGACTTTCTGGGTTATTTCATCTATTCCATGACCGGAATAGGGCGGGATACTTGTTACACCAGGATTTTGAAGAGAGATTTCAAGAAATGGCAAATCTATTCATTCTATCAATAACTAAGCCGGATCTGGTGTATCATAAGGGATTTTCTTTTCCTATTGATTCTTCCGCATTGGATCAAAAACAATTATTCATAAATGAGGTACTCAACTTACCAATAACTAAGCCAAATCTGGTGTATCGTAAGGAATTATCTTTTTCTATTGATTCTTCCGTATTGACTGAAAGAGAAGTCGTCGTAACTAAGCTACTCAACTTAGCAATAAATAAGCCGAATCTGGTGGAATTATCTTTTTCTATTGATTCTTCCGCATTGAATGAAAGAGAAGTCGTCGTAACTGAGCCATTCACCTTAGAAATAACTCGGGGGGTTCTGGCTACGCCGGATCAGCTGACACATCCGGCATGTTTGCGGATAAAAGAGAGATTTCTTGCCGACTTGGATCCGGAGAAACAAGAATACTATCGAAAACACTTCTTCAAAGAGGGGGTAGAGGAACCCACCCCATCAATATCAATAAAACTGCCTAAGTTTTCTAGAAAACTAAAACTGGAGCAGCCTACGTTTTCTGTTGATGGATGGCATCAAAAACACTTCTTCTTAAATGAGGTAGTCAACTCCAGGGATGAATCAAAAAAGAAATATTTATTGGTTCTACCTCCTCTTTTTTACGAAGAGAATGAATCTTGTTATCCAAACAATACCTATGGATACATAAAAAATCTATGGAATCGATTCCATCGCAACTCGGAATATGTAATTCAAAGGTATCAAATAGGAGGAAAAAATATTCTTAATCATAGAGCTACAAGGAAATACACAATCAACCAACATTTATCAAATTTATCAAATTGGAAAAAAAACCAGAACAAATGGTTTGATCCTCTTATTTTGCTTTATCAAAGCAAGAGATCTATCAATTTGAATTTGATAAACGCTAAAAGATTTCAAACCGAGAGATCTATGAATAAGGATCCAAATGCATATAAATACAATAAATACAAATGGTCCAATGGGAGTAAGAATTTCCAGGACCGTTTGGACCATTTCATTTGTGAGCAGAATAGCCGTTTTCAAGTAGTCTTCGATCGATTTCAAGTAATGTTCGATCGATTACACATGAATGCATATTCGATTGATTGGTCTGAGGTCATTGAAAAAAAAGATTTCTCCAAGTGTCTTCCATTTTTGTCTAAGTCACTTTATTTCTTTTTCTCCAAGTGTCTTCCATTTTTGTCTAAGTCACTTCCGTTTATCTTTGTTAGTTTCGGTAATATCCCCGTTCATAGGTCCGAGATCCACATGTATGAATTGAAACGTCCGAATGATCCACTCGGGAATCAGTTGTTAGAATCAATAGGTCTTCAAATCGTTCATTTGAAAAAAAGGAAACCCTTCTTATGGAATGACTTTTTTACTTCTAAAAAATCAAAATTATCCTTCAACAAGATACAAAATTGGATGTCATTCCATACTAGAAAGAAGCGCAGGAAATCTTTTTCTAACATGGATTCGATATCCCACGATCAAGAGAATTGGCTGAATCCCGTGAAACCATTTCATAGAAGTTCATTGATATCCTCTTTTTATAAAGCAAATCGACTTCGATTCTTTAATAATAAAGATAACTTCGGTTTCGATTGTAACAAAAGATTCTCTTTTTATGTGGAAAATTCCTGTAATTATTATTTTACGTATGGACAATTCCTCAATTTATTGTTCATTCGAAACAAACCATTCGGCGGTAAAAAAAAACATGCTTTTTTCGACAGAGAGACTATTTCACCAATCGAGTTACTGGTATCTAACATATTGATACCTAAGGATTTTCCTCAAAGTGGTGATGACGGATATAACTTGTACAAATCTTTCCTTTTTCCAAATCGATCCGATCCATTCGTTCGTAGAGCTAGTTACTCGATCGCAGACATTTCTGGAACACCTCTAACAGAAGAAGAAGTAGTCAATTTTGAAAGAACTTATTGTCAACCTCTTTCAGATATCAATCTGCCTGATTCAGAAGGGAAGAACTTGCTTGAGTATCTCAATTACGATTCAAACATGGGTTTGATTCATACTAGATATTCTGAGAAATATTTACCATCCAAAAAGAGGAAAAAACACAGTCCTTGTTTAACAAAATCCTTTGAAAAAGGGCAGATGTATAGAAACTATCAAAGAAAGAGTGTTTTTTCAACTCTCTCAAAAAAATTGAAGCAATTCCAACCATATACAATACAATTGTTCTTTACCCGGACAGGACACGAATATCTAAATTTAATATTTTTAGATATTAAATTAGACCTATTGGCGATACTAAGTAGGAGTCCTAAATTTCAAGAATTTGTATCCATTTTTCATGATATTAGGGATGGATCCAAGCGAATTCTTCGGGAAAAATTGTGTCTTTCACAACGGAATCCTATAAGTCAGATTTCGAGTAAGTGTTTACAGAATTTTCTTGTGCACGTGTGCGAAGATATTTTGAAAAATGAGTCACCATTGATATCGACACATCTGAGGGAGTTCCTCGTTTTAATCCTTATCCTTGTTCTTGTTACCGGATATCTCGTTCATACACATCTTGTCTTTGTTTCTCGATTCTCTAATGAGTTACAGACAGAGTTCGAAGAAGTCAAATCTTTGATGATTCCATCATACATGATTGAGTTGGAAAAACTTCTGGATAGGTATCCTATATCAGAACTGAATTCTTTCGGGTTAAAGGATATGTTTCTCGTTGCTCTGGAACAATTAGGAAATTTTCTAGAAGAAAGACGAGGTTCGGCTTCTGCTGGCAACATGCTAAGGGGTGGTGGTCCCGCTTATGGGGTCAAATCCATACGTTCGAAGAAGAGAGATTTGAATCTCATCGATCTCATAAGGATTCTACCAAATCCCATCAATCGAATCGCGTTTTTGAGAAATACTAGACATTTAAGTCATACAAGTAAAGCGATCTATACCTTGATAAGAAAAAGAAAAAACGTCAATAGTGATTGGATTGATGATAAAATAGAATCCTGGATCTTGACCAGTGATTTCGTTGCTGATAAAGAAAGGGAATTCATGGTTCAGTTCTCTACCTTAACGACAGAAAAAAGGATTGATCAAATTTTATTGAGTCTGACTAATAGTGATCATTTATCAAAGAATAACTCTGGTTATCAAATGATTGAGCAACCGGGAACAATTTACTTACGAAATTTAATTGACATTCATAAAAAGTATCTACTAAATTATGAGTTCAATACATCCTGCTTAGCAGAAAGACGGATATTCCTCGCTCATTATCAGACAATCACTTATTCAGAAACCCCGTGTGGGGCTAATAGTTTGGATTTCCCATCTCATGGAAAACCCTTTTCGCTCCGCTTAGCCCTATCCCCTCCTAGGGGTATTTTAGTGATAGGTTCTATAGGAACTGGACGATCCTATTTGGTCAAATATCTAGCGACAAACTCCTATGTTCCTTTCATTACAGTATCTCTAAACAAGTTCCTGGATAACTATCCTAAAGGTTTTGATATTGATCATGATGATGATGAGGATGATGATGATCTTTTTGATGATAGAGAGGGTACCATTTACAGTCTTTTACCTAGGAGCGAGGATAGTACCTATAAATTGGATAGGTATGATAGTGACTATCTCGACCGTAACTATGATAGTTTTTTGGAGTTTCTAAGTATGGAGAATCCGGTACCTGAGGATATCATTCCGGAAATAGACCGATTTTTGCTCACGCTTCAATTCGAATTCGCAAAAGCAATGTCTCCTTGCATAATTTGGATTCCGAACATTCATGATCTGGATGGGAATGAGTCGAATGACTTATCCCTGGCTCTATTAGTGAACTCTCTTTCGATGGATTCTGAAAAATCTTCTACTCGAAATATTCTTGTTATTGCTTCGACTCATATTCCCCAAAAAGTGGATCCCGCTCTAATAGCTCCGAATAAATTAAATATGTGTATTAAAATACGAAGGCTTCTTATTCCACAACAAAGAAAGCACTTTTTCAGTCTTTCTCGTACGCGGGGTTTTCACTTGGAAAAGAAAATGTTCCGTACTAATGCCATAACTCTGGGTTCTAATGTACGAGATCTTGTAGCACTTACCAATGAGGCGCTATCGATTAGTATTATACAAAAAAAATCCATTATAGACACTAATATAATTAGATCCGCTCTTCATAGACAAACTTGGGATTTTAGATCTCAGATAAGATCGGTTCAGGATCATGGTATACTTTTCTATCAGATAGGAAGGGCTGTTTCACAAAATCTACTTCTAAGTAATTTTTCCGTAGATCCTATATCTATCTATATGAAGAAGAAATCATGTAACGGGGTGGATTCTGATTTGTACAAATGGTACTTCGAGCTTGGAACAAGCATGAAGAAATTAACGATACTTCTTTATCTTTTGAGTTGTTCTGCCGGATCCGTCGCTCAAAACCTTTGGTCTCTAACCGGACCTAATGAAAAAAATGATGGTATCACTTCGTATAGACTCCTTTATAATGATTCTGATCTAGTTCATGGCCTATTAGAAGTAGAAGGTGCTCTGCTGGGATCCTCACAGACAGGAAGTCCGTTTGA